CGGAGCAAAATAAAGATAATGTATTGGCAAAAATGTTAGATCATAAAGAAGCGATCATATCTCATTTAAGTTGGGCTAGTCTATTCTTGGGATTTCATACCCTAGGCCTTTATGTTCATAATGATGTCATGCTTGCCTTTGGGACCCCGGAGAAGCAAATCTTGATCGAACCTATCTTTGCTCAATGGATACAATCCGCTCACGGGAAAACTTCTTATGGGTTCGATGTACTTTTGTCTTCAACGAGCGGGCCAGCTTTGAATGCAGGACAGAGTATCTGGTTGCCTGGTTGGTTAAAGGCTGTTAATGACAACAGTAATTCATTATTCTTAACAATAGGACCCGGAGACTTTTTGGTTCACCATGCTATTGCTCTGGGTTTACATACAACTACATTGATCTTAGTAAAAGGGGCTTTAGATGCACGTGGTTCCAAGTTAATGCCAGATAAAAAAGATTTTGGTTATAGTTTTCCGTGCGATGGTCCAGGCCGAGGTGGTACGTGTGATATTTCGGCATGGGACGCGTTTTATTTGGCAGTTTTTTGGATGTTAAATACTATAGGCTGGGTTACTTTTTATTGGCATTGGAAACACATTACATTATGGCAGGGGAACGTTTCACAGTTTACTGAATCTTCCACTTATTTAATGGGCTGGTTAAGAGATTATTTATGGTTAAATTCTTCACAACTTATAAACGGATACAACCCTTTTGGTATGAATAGTTTATCGGTCTGGGCATGGATGTTCTTATTTGGACATCTTGTTTGGGCTACTGGATTTATGTTCTTAATTTCTTGGCGTGGATATTGGCAGGAATTGATTGAAACTTTAGCCTGGGCTCACGAACGCACACCTTTGGCAAATTTGATTCGCTGGAGAGATAAACCGGTAGCTCTTTCTATTGTGCAAGCAAGATTAGTTGGATTAGCCCACTTTTCTATCGGTTATATATTCACTTATGCTGCTTTCTTAATTGCTTCGACAGCGGGTAAATTTGGTTAATTTGAAAGGTTTTGTATCCTCCAAATCTCCTTTTTTTACGTAGGAGGGCTTCCATTTCTACATCTAGGATTAGACTTTTATTATGGATACGATACTAATAGGACCTCAATTTTTATGGCAAGAAAAAGTTTGATTGAGAGAGAGAAAAAAAGGAAACAATTGGAACTCAAATATCATTTGATTCGTCGATCCTCAAAAAAAGAAATTGGCAAAACTCCTTTGTTAAGTGACAAATGGAAAATTTATGGAAAATTACAATCCTTACCGCGGAATAGTGCACCTACGCGTCTTCGTCGACGTTGTTTTGTGACCGGAAGACCGAGAGCTAATTATCGATACTTTGGACTATCCGGACACATACTTCGTGAAATGGTTCAAGCATGCCTGTTACCAGGCGCAACAAGATCGAGTTGGTAAGGATTAACGCTTCCTTTCTAGGAGCGATGATCCTCGAGGCCCCGGACCCCCCCTTTACCTTATCTGTATAAATGAGTTATTACAGTATAGGGTAGGGGCCCGTTCCACCTTTATGGATCTCGTAGTATATTTGTTACTATATTAGCGCGGGGTAGAGCAGTTTGGTAGCTCGCAAGGCTCATAACCTTGAGGTCACAGGTTCAAATCCTGTCTCCGCAACCGCGTATTTTGTCAAATAAGGTTTGGGTTGATTTCATTCACTTTCAATTGTTAATGAAATCACTAAATGAAATAACCCATGTTTTTTTGGGGGGGAGGGTGTACTTACTACACGAGCAAGACCCAATGATCTAAAATTGAAAAAGGAACCCTATGAGTCATCTTAATAAGAATTCTTTTGCTAGAATTAAAATAGACGAATATAATTACTCTCGAAAAGAGAAAATCAAAGATGACCTTCCCTTTTTATGAATAGATGAGATGTATTACTTTCTCCTCCTCATCTTGATCTTGGACGGGCGGATAGCGGGAATCGAACCCACATCTTCTCCTTGGCAAAGAGAAATTTTACCATTCGACTATATCCGCATTGTTATTGTTTTTTTTATTTCATAATGTACATATTACATACACATATAGATGCTACCTGCCCCGCTCCTCTTTGTGCAGTGCCCGACCAAATACTCTCTAAAGAATATTTAGACCCCCTTTTAATTTTTTAGGAGGAGACTTTTATTTTATTATTATTATAAAGATTAAGGGAATAATAATGTGTCTTACAACCGAGAAAATTTCAGTAGGGTTTTTTTTTTTTTTTTTAAGTTTGAGTTTCGGACGAATAGGATCAAGAGATGAATGAATTGAGTATACCGACCAGAAAGACCAATCCAATCCATAATGATGTCCCAGAAAATAAAACATTTTTATTACTTGACCATCCCTCGGGAGAAGCAAATACAACGGGTACACTAATCAATAAGATGAATGAAGTAGCAATTAATGCAAAAACAGCTAATTGGAAAGCAAGAGTCATACGTTTTTTCCTCCATGCTACCGCTAAATGAACGAACTATACC